ATGTTTGTTGTCCCAACCATTCTTGGTAGCCCCAATACTGATAAGGAAAAGGGTCATTTATAACAAAGTTTTCGTGTTGTTGATTTCTAGGTGTAGTGCTTTTTCCCCTATGCCGCCTATTGGTACTAGTGACAGAACCTATAGGTGTAACCTTTTGTTCAATACTAAAACCGACAATTAAAGTATCTGAGGCTGGATCAATCGAGGATACACGACAGAAGGAATTGTTCTATCTCTAAACTTTACCTTCACCAAGCGTAGGTTTTTTCAATAATTTGGCTCTTTCTATTCCGAACCACGTCTTTTTCACCTAAGACTGAGGTGAGGACTAAAAAAAAAACAAGAAAAAAGAATCAAATCACACCATCCCTGTAATAGGTAAATGCCTTTTTTTCTCCTAAAGTTGTCGGGATTATTCGTAATAAAATATTGGCTATAATTGAAAAGGTCTTATCAATAAAATTTCCATTTATCCGAGATCTAGGCATAATTAGCAATCCATTCTATAATTCTTCTCATTACCCCTCGGGGAAAATGATCCCACAAATAAAGGAATTGTAGTACAAAATAACATAAAAACAGAAGACTCGTTCTAAAAAAAAAGTTGACCTTCCGCTCAAATTTCCCCCTTTTTGAACAAAGGATACCTTTGAATCAGATTGGATTTCATCCAAATTTCGTAGCATACAAATTCGTGTAGCTATTACTATTTAATCTAAATTGATTGAATAGCCGAGCCAGGGACTTTATTTTTATCTGGATTCTGATAACTCGAGAAATTTAGATTTGGTTATGATCCAAAGAAGAATAAAGGATAGAATAATCACCCCATGAAAAATATGAAAATGGAATGGAAAAATCCACGGTACGATTCATGAATTTGTAATAGATATTATGGGGTAATTGATAAATTTGAAAGGCATTTTTGATTCCTATAGAATCATTGATCAGTCGTACCTGTACTGTAATAATATGAATGACTCGCTATTCACTCGGTTTATGGTCAATAATAAGATTATGTAGGAGAGATGGCCGAGTGGTTCAAGGCGTAGCATTGGAACTGCTATGTAGGCTTTTGTTTACCGAGGGTTCGAATCCCTCTCTTTCCGTTTCTCTTAATTCACAGACCTTAGCGACCGCAATGTATCAAAAAAAAAACGAATAAAAGGTTCTTAGATCTATTGACTTCGGGAAAAGGGGAACATAATTGTCTAAACCTTTCTTTGTTATTTTCGTTTCAAGTCTGACGAGAATAATATTCTACGACTAACAACTCATTTATTTTTAAACCGATCCATTTACTATCTATTATTTGATTTACTAATCCTTTATATTGGAATAGGTCAATAGTCAAATGATTTGGTAATTCCTCGTGGGGGGACGAGGCAATAGAATTTTGAATCAGAGCTTTCGATCTTTGTTTATCCTTCGTAGTAATAATATCTCGGGGTTTGCAACGATAACTTGGGATATCCACTATACGACCATTAACTAAAATATGTCTATGGTTAACTAATTGCCTCGCTCCAGGAATGGTCGAAGCCATACCCAATCGAAAAAGGATGTTATCTAAACGCATCTCAAGTAGTTGTAGTAAAACCTGACCCGTCGACCCCTTGGCTTTTCCAGCGATATGCACATATTTAAGTAATTGTCGCTCTGTCAGACCATAATGAAAACGTAATTTCTGTTTTTCTTCTAGACGAATACGATATTGCGATCTTTTCCCAGAACGCAATTGATTTTTAAGATCACTTCCGGATCTGGGTCTTTTATTAGTTAATCCCGGTAACGCCCCCAGACGGCGAATTTTTTTGAAACGAGGTCCTCGGTAACGAGACATAAAGGCTCCTTTTTATTAAAATTTCATTTTACAGAAAAAATAGAAATTAAGACTGAACTAAAGGATAAACAAAGTGAAATCTACGGAAATCTTTCAAAGTGGAATGAAAAGAATTGTATCGATATTCGAATTTTTTGTATATATAGGAAGTTAAGGTTCTGTTTTATTATTTGTTCTGTTTAGATCTAATTGCTCTAATCCACTTTTTTAATTCATAATTATCAAGTTAATACGACATAATAGATTGGTGACCCTACATTGTAAAAAGGAGATATTATCAATCCTATAAAAAATCGATAGAGAAAAGCCGGCTATCGGAATCGAACCGATGACCATCACATTACAAATGCGATGCTCTAACCTCTGAGCTAAGCGGGCTCACATAACAGAAATACAAATAATGTATAGGAAACTCCACTATATTCTAGTTATTAGCGATGAATTCTATAGTTGATATAGAATTTTCATTTCTAATTCTATAGTTATATTTAAGTTATAAATAATAATATATATAACATATTCTATAATCTAAATCTAGAATTAGAAATTTATGAATTATATTCATATATAATTAATATAATAATAATATATATAACTAATTAGATCCATCATTATAACATTATATATTATATATATTATAATTTAATTATTAATTAT